ATCTCGACACAAGAAAAGGGAAATCCCTTTTCTTGTGTCGAATAGAAGAATGGAAAGACTAATAATACCTCCTTAGAAATATTTGTATTATCTTTTGCTTTGTATTCTCCTCCTTTGTATTGTACTATTATCCATTACTAGTACTATGGATGGTCTATTATATAGAAGTCATAAATTTTAGACATCTCTCAAAGCAAAAACAGTATAAACAAAACAAACAAAGGACTTTTTTTTTGATCATACTATTATGTATGTAGTATGATTATGTATGTAGTATGATCAAAAAAAAAATGGGCCTTTCCTTTTTACCAACTTGTATTATTGTATTAAGGAATCCCTGTATCTAAAAATTCATTTCGTACAATTGAACCTTTTCAAACTGTTTCTTTTTAAGAACCAAAAAGATTTGTGCTAGAATAATAGATGCGAAGAAGAGCAAAAGACCTTGAACACGTAACGGGTCTTGAAGCACTATCTCGGCATCTCCCTGACCAAACCCCCCTACATTAGGATTACTTGTTAATAGTTGATCAAGCTTGATAGACTCACCCTCTGAAACAAGAAGTTCCGGTCCTGGAGGTATAATATCAACCATTTGATGTCCATCCGATGGATCAGTTATGGTTATTTCATATCCGCCCTTTTCTTTACGTACTATTTTGTTTACTATACCTGCGGATGTGGCATTATAGACAGTGTTGTTACTCTTGCTCCCATCGGGATAAATCTGACCCCTTCCCCTGTTTCCGCCTACATATATGGGATATTTTAAGAAGTGAACGTCCTTCCTCGTAGCAGGGTCGGGAGAAAGAATAGGAAAGACGATTTCCCTATATTTCTGACCAGAAACAGGACCTACCACAAGAATATTTTTTTTAGTGGGACGATAACTCTGAAAAGAAAGATTGCCTATCTTTTCTTTCATCTCGGGGGAAATACGATCGGGAGGGGCTAATTCAAATCCCTCGGGTAAAATAAGAACAGCCCCCACACTCAAACCCCCCTTCTTGCCATTAGCAAGAACTTGTTTCAGTTGCGTATCATAAGGGATTCTAACAACTGCTTCAAATACAGTATCAGGAAGCACAGATTGCGGAACCTCAATATCCACGGGCTTATTAGCTAAATGGCAATTGGCACACACAATTCGTCCAGTTGCTTCTCGTGGATTTTCATAACCCTGCTGCGCAAAAATAGGATATGCATTTGAAATAGATGTCTGAGTTATTACATATATCACGATCGATACAGAAATAAATCGAGTCATCCGCTCCTTTACCCAAGAAAAAATATTTCTATTTTGCATGATCCAATCATCGATCCCCCAATTTCTACAATAAATTAGGTAGGTAGCTAGTATAGTTCCCTATCCACAAGTCTGTTGTCATTGTACCGGAATAATTGTACTGGAATATAGGACGAATACCTTGAATAAACAGGTAGAGGTATAAAGAAAGAGAATAAACAGGTAGAGAGAAAGAGAATAAACAGGTAGAGGTATAAAGAAAGAGTAAGTCAAATTTTAATTTCGTTATGCACGAAGAAAGATTCTTTCTGATTTGATTGATATCAAGAGATCAAATATTCTCATTCATTCATTGAATGATAAATAACTACAAGTGAAGGAGATACACGATTTAAATAATGGAAAATCAAATATTTCACAATTGTATCTAGAATGACTGGAAAAGTGGAAACAAGACCAGATATAATTTGATCGTTATGTGTCAATCCAAAATCGTTGTAGACCGAACCAATCATTAGTTCCCAACCATGTGGAGAGTGGAATCCGATCCATAAATCAGTGACTAAAAGAATGGAAAAGGCTTTTATTGTGTCACTTAAGTTATATAAGAATTCCTGAACCAAAGAATTAAGAATGACAAGTTTTTCATTACTCAGAATAAAATAACTACTTAGAATAGCGAAACAGATTATATTTGTCGAGAAATGCAAAATGCTATGTAAATTATATTCATTATGTATTTTGACCAATTGTATTGTTTCTTTGTGGATTCCTATACGAAGCTTTTGTAGATGTGTCTCGGGGTACTCCTTTATCATTTCATCCAACAGAAATAGTTGTTCTAATTCTATGAATTTTTCTAGAACGTTCTTTTCTTGAATATCATTCAAGAAAGTTTCGGATTGCCTGGTATTCCACCAATCATTAACCCAAGGTTCCAGACATTTATTAAATGAGAGAGAGACCCACCAGGGTAAAAATACTATAGATGCAAGATATGGAAGGAAAATCAACGCTTTCTTTTTTTTTTCACTTTTCTTTTTTTTTTTGAATTGTTAATAAACCTGCTTCATTTTATTTGTTAATTTTATATTATTTGATATTTCTCTGAAGCATGAGTTCTATAACAAGGTGCGGAACCTATGGATCTATTCTCAATTTTTGTATAATTATTCAGTTCTTTATTTAGTCCTTGATCTAACTAAATGAAATCTTGGGTCTAAATTAAATATGGAAATAGAATAAAGATAGAGTCTGTTTTGGATGAAAAAAAAAATAAGCAAATATTCAGATATTTCAATTGAACAAATTAGAACCAATTGTATTGCATCCTTATTTGTTCTTTTTGATGAATGCTCAAAAACCACTTGAAGAATATTATTCAAATTTCAAGACGAAAAAACTCCACCGTGGACCAAGTCATTATTTCGAAATGTCCGGTTTGGGTATATGTAATGAATCTATACTTATTATACTTGTTACTAGTATGAAACTTGTTACTAGTATGAAAGAAAGAATTGAGTTGAACTCCAGCATACACGTAAAAAATTTTTGGCAGACGAAAAATGACTTTTTATTATAGTTTAGTTGTTTTGTTCCATATACGTCCCCCTGCTTTTGCTTTATTCTAAGGGTCACCGCCACATCAACAGAACAAAGAAATAGAATCTAGCATGTTCTACTCAAATGAGCATTCTGAAGAAACTTCAGTTGTTCAGTTGTATTCAAATTAAAAAGAAGAAAAAAAAGGATTACCGAATTCCTTCCCTCATGCCGAGAAAGTATTTATTCCTCGTTTCATTTCAAAATACTTCAATTGGTACGCGCAAGAAATAGGCTAATTCCGCAGCTTTTTGTTCAATTTCTCGTGGAGTTAAATTCTCATCAGTACGAGTCAAGGGAATAGTTCCCTGGCCCCCGACTTCCATATAAAGGACACGACGAGTATAAAGGCCCTCTTTAACCTCCATTCTGATTGACTGAATATCGCTCATAAGGAAGCGAAGAAAGATACGACGATTTTTTCCAGGAAATCCCCAACGAAAAATACACACTATTCCTTCTTTTCTATCGAATCGATCATAACCACTACCTACATTCCACAAAATTGTGCCCCACAAATAGGAACTAATGAATAGACCCGCAATTCCATAGAAAGACATCACAATCCCTTGTGGAAAAAAAGATATTTGCTGATATGGAAATACGGATATCAGATCCCTACCAAGATAACTGGAAGTTCCAACGATTAAGAATCCCAGTGAACCTAAAAAAAGGATACAGGCCCAGAAAAAATTACTTATTTTTCGAGACCCCGTTATAAGTTCTATCCATATATGTTCTGATCGCCAGTTCATACTATACTAGATCCAATTGCATTCGATTGGAATTGGGAGAATAAACCAAATGAATTTGACTTTTCTTTTCTTGCTCCCGAGCCCGAGGTAACTCTCATCAACTAGCACTTAATGTGAACATTAGAAGTAATTGGTTAGATACATTGACTTTCCACTTTAATAAATATTTGATGATCCGCTTTTACCAGAGCTATACCTACATATACATGCATTTATACAGATATAATGTATACGCATGCAAAACGGCTCTTCCTTTCATTTGTATTCGCAAGGAGTCACATATCGTACCACATTCCACTAAAAAAATGGATACCTAAAATAATGATCCAGTGTTGATTGAAATAACTTGATGCGATTTGGTCCCATACATCGCAGCTAGACAATCTTATTTTTTTGGACATAAAGAAATAAAGAAGCCATTGCAATTGCCGGAAATACTAGGCCCACTAAAGGCACAAAAATAGAGGGTAAGTTGAAATCTGTCATAGAATGGGTGCCTCAATTTAATATTTGAACCTCTTATAAAGATATCTTATGATAAGTAGTCTATCTATTATAATGTAGTCTATCTATTATAATATAATCTATCTATTATAATATAATCTATCTATTATAATATAAATAATTATTATAATATAAATAATATTAAGTAAAATAATATTAAGTAGTTAATAAATTAAATAAATTAAGTAGTTAATAAATGCAAAATAATATTAAGTGCAAGAAACGTAAAACTACATTACATTAAGTGGACCTATTTTATTTTATTTATCTTTCTACACGAATATGTATGATAATTCCATTTAATAAACTTTTTCTTATCCTGTTTTCATTCTTATCTTCTTTCTAAAACTAAAATAAGCAGAATTTATGTGACCAAACGTCATTTTTATCGGTTTTTTGTCACGATGATGAATTATTTATTGCTCACTACAAATAACTGAATCTAGTGCTGTACTTTCGTTTTTAAAATTTAAGTCAAGGGAAGGAAACCATGGAGCTGAAATAACTCACCCAGAACACCTTTTAAAAGATTACGTGGTACGATTGGATCGACTAAGCCAGTATAGAATGAATACTCAGCCTCTTGTGAACCTTCGGGTACTGTCTTATTCAATGTTTGTTCAATTACTCTTTTACCCGCAAATGCAATGTAGGCATTAGGTTCAGCAATAATGATATCTCCCGACATACCAAAACTAGCTGTAACTCCACCAGTTGTAGGAGATGTAAGAATTGATACATAGAATAACTTTTTATTAAATTTATAATTATATAAAGCAGAAGATATTTTAGCCATTTGCATCAAGCTAAAACTTCCTTCTTGCATGCGTGCTCCTCCAGAAGCACATACAATAATAACAGGTAGAGATTGATTAGTAGCATATTCGATCAAACGGGTGATTTTCTCACCGACTACAGATCCCATACTTCCTCCCATGAACTGAAAATCCATGACCCCAATTGCTACGGGAATACCATTTAGTTGACCTATGCCTGTTTGAACAGCGTCAGTTAAACCTGTCTCTTCTTGATAAGAATCAATGTGTTCTGAATAAGAATAAGAATCCGGATGATATTGATTCTGATCAATATCATATTGATCAGAATCCATACGATCGGGATAAGAATAAGAATGATTATGATATTGATCAGAATCAATATCATCTTGATCAGAATCCATATGATATTGATAGGAATCAATAGGATCTCGATGAAACTCCATAGGGTCTCGATAAAAATCCATATGGTCCGGATAAGAGCCCATACGATCGCGAGAAGAATCCATAGGATTTTGACAGGAATAAGAATGATTATCATATTGATCAGAATCAATATCAATACGGTCTTGGTAGGAATAAGAATCCATATCATATTGATCGGAATCAATACGGTCTTGGTAGGAATAAGAATCGATATCATATTGATCGGAATCAATACGATCTTGATAAAAATAAGAATCCAAATAATATTGATAAGCATGGATGCAATTTTTATAAAATTCCTCTTCTGAATAAAGAAATTCAATTTCTGAATAAAGAAATTCAATTTCTGAATAAAGAAATTCAATTTCTGAATAAAGAAATGCAATAGGGTCCGTATGAAATTCAATGGGGTCCATATCCATATCCATATAAGAATCAATGCAATCTTTATCAAATTCCTCTTCTGAATAAAGAAATGCAATAGGGTGCGTATGAAATTCAATGGGGTCCATAGCCATATAAGAATCAATGCAATCTTTATAAAATTCCTCTTCTGAATAAAGAAATGCAATTTTTGAATAAAGAAATTCAATTTTTGAATAAAGAAATGGAATGGGGCTCGTATGAAATTCAATGGGGCTCGTATGAAATTCAATGGGGTCCGTCGAGACCATACTCTCATCCAGAGGATCCCAAGTACCAGGGTCAATCAAAAGTTCGATTCTATCTGAACTACTCATTTTCAAATGATATCCACAGTATTCACAAATATTCAGTTTTGACTTAAAAAATTTTTTGTAATTTTGTCCATAACAATTTTCGCACATAACCCATAAATGTTTGAAGTTTTGATTTATATTGATATCGAAATCATCAGATCTTTTACTTTCATTACAAATGAAACTATAAACATAACTGTCACTGTAATTATGGGTCCCGCCTGGAATGTAACTATCAATACTGATTTCAAAACGCAGATAACTACCAATGCAACTATTAATGTGATTATTCCAACTGGATTGAGTATCGTACATGTAATGATAATAGTAGCGATTACTACTTTTAGATCCACTACTCATATAACTAGAATTCAGATAACTAGAAAAAGAACTTTCTAGTTTATTCAGAAAAGTACTATCATTGTCAATCTCAAAAATCCGATTTTCAATATCAAAATATATAGAATAACTGTCCCCATTATTACTATCTCTAACTAAAAAGGTGTCGTCAGAGATGAAACTCAAAATGTCTATGATATCTATGATATCAAAAAAATGTGCAACACTACTGAAATTACAACTTCCACTATCACTCCAACTGGAAACATTTTTATCCATATCATTTGTAACAGGGTCTTCGCTTCCACTGCTATATCTAATAGGACAAAAACTATCCATCGATTTACTTAGCCTATACTTGTGTTCTAACTCCTCGTTAGAGAACATCGAATTGAACCACCACTTTTTCATATAGTTTTCCCACGCCTTATTTTATTTTTAAAAATATAATATATTTTATTTTTAAATATAATATTAAATATAATAGATGAATAGTCATTGGATGAATAATTATTTCGTAACTTTTTTATTTCGTAACTTTTTTATTTCGTAACTTGTAGTAAGAATTAAGCATATGGATCCAGCCGTTTCATTTGTATCGTTAACTAATACGAATGAGTATTGAAAGAAATAATTATCTTTTGTGTTGCGGGGATCCAGGGTATCATTTCAATATATATTATTATATATGATTTATATGATTTATGATTTAAATGATGGAACCTTTTCCTCAATCAATTATCAAAAATAAAAAATAGAAAAAAAAAAATAAAATATAAGTAAGGGTTTCCTCTCATATCGTGTATCGTGTATAAATTCTCATCGAAAGTAGAAATACTTCTTACCTCTGGTAAAGAATTCTTTCTCATATAATATGAGTTTCCATAGGACGCGACACGGAACGAAAAAGACAATATCCAAGACCAGTGGAAGATACCCTCCCTTGGCTTGAGCTATGGTCTGAAACTCTGATATATAAAATAATCTACCAATCAAAAAGATCCGTTGGATCTATTATAGATCCAACAAATAAGAAAAAGAAGTATTTAGTTGTTTAGCCTTAGATTTTATCTTGTATTTAGATCTTGTATATATGGATTGTAGGTAAGGTCCCTGCCCCTGCGCATTCTGTATATATTCTTTATATATTGCTTTATATATTGATATATAAAACTGTATATATTCTGTATATATTGATATATATATAAAAGAAAAGATATATGCAAATACATAAGGATGCTCATTCTTTTCGGCTCAATCCTTTTTAGTAAAAGATTGGGCCGAGTTTAATTGCAATTAGGAGAATTACTGAATTACGCAAGCTTATTTTTTAACATCTAGCTTATCTACTGGTTCGAATTCGAATTTGATCGCTTTCCAAACCTCACAAGCAGCGGCTAGTTCAGGACTCCATTTGCTAGCTTCACGGATAATTTCATTACCTTCACGAGCAAGATCACGTCCCTCATTACGAGCTTGTACACACGCTTCTAAAGCTACCCGATTTGCTACTGCACCAGGTGCATTTCCCCAAGGGTGTCCTAAAGTTCCTCCACCGAACTGTAGTACGGAATCATCCCCAAAGATCTCAGTCAGGGCAGGCATATGCCAAACATGAATACCCCCTGAAGCTACAGGGATAACACCCGGCATAGAGACCCAATCTTGAGTGAAAAAAATACCACGACTTCGGTCTTTTTCAATATAATCATCACGTAATAAATCAACAAAACCTAAAGTCATCTCACGTTCACCTTCCAGTTTACCTACTACTGTACCAGCGTGAATATGGTCCCCACCAGACATACGTAATGCTTTAGCTAGTACGCGGAAATGCATACCATGATACTTCTGTCTATCAATAACTGCATGCATTGCGCGGTGGATGTGAAGAAGTAGACCATTGTCTCGGCAATAATGAGCTAAACTCGTATTTGCAGTGAATCCCCCTGTTAGGTAGTCATGCATTACGATAGGGACTCCCAATTCTCTGGCAAACACAGCCCTTTTGATCATTTCTTCACACGTACCTGCAGTAGCATTCAAGTAATGCCCTTTAATTTCACCTGTTTCGGCCTGTGCTTTATAAAGTGCTTCGGCACAAAATAAGAAACGGTCTCTCCAACGCATAAATGGTTGTGAGTTCACGTTTTCATCATCCTTGGTAAAATCAAGTCCACCGCGAAGACATTCATAACACGCTCTACCATAGTTTTTCGCGGATAATCCCAATTTTGGTTTAATCGTACATCCCAATAGGGGACGACCATACTTGTTCAATTTATCTCTTTCGCTTTGGATACCGTGAGGTGGGCCTTCGAAAGTTTTGGAATAAGCGGGAGGAATTCGCAAATCCTCCAGACGTAGAGCTCGTAAAGCTTTAAACCCAAATACATTACCTACAATAGAAGTAAACATGTTAGTAACAGAACCTTCTTCAAAAAGGTCTAAAGGGTAAGCTACATAAGCAATATATTGATTTTCCTCCCCAACAACGGCTTCGATGTGGTAGCATCGTCCTTTGTAACGATCAAGACTGGTAAGTCCATCAGTCCACACAGTTGTCCATGTACCAGTAGAAGATTCGGCAGCTACTGCAGCCCCTGCTTCTTCAGGCGGAACTCCGGGTTGAGGAGTTACTCGGAATGCTGCCAAGATATCAGTATCTTTTGTCTCATAGTCAGGAGTATAATAAGTCAATTTGTAATCTTTAACACCAGCTTTGAATCCAACACTTGCTTTAGTCTCTGTTTGTGGTGACATAAGTCCCTCCCTACAACTCATGAATTAAGAATTTTCACAATGACAAGATCTACTCGACACAGATTGGGCGTGAATGAAACCTTTGAAAAAAAAATCTTTCAAACAATTTTCAATTCAACTATTAATTAATATTTTAATATTCTCAATTAATTAAATTAATAATACCATGTATTTGATTCGCCAAATACATCATTATTGTATACTCTTTGATATGTATGGCGCAACCCAACCTTGTTTTGCAAGTTTGTAGTTTATCCCCTTCTTTTTCATGGATGAATTATGCCTATTTTCACATCTAGGATTTAAATATACAACATATATTACTGTCAAGAGGGCATTTTTTTGAGTATTTAGATTATGAAAAAAAAAAATAACAACGGACAATGAGATCAAAAAATGAATCATAAATCAAGTTCGGGTTCGAATTACATAATTACATAAATTCTAAAATCTGATATGTATGGGATTATCTATATAAATATAGAATATATAAATATAAATATAGAATATATAAATATAGAATAAATATGGATTATCAATATATATAAATATAAAAATAAAAAAAAAAAGAAACACACTTCTTCATGCTTCTTATTCATCTTCATCCGCTTTATCTTTTTTTTTTGAAAAAGTGTGGTTAAACTTGAAAATTCATTCATTGAATGAGTAAATGATTAAATTAGATTCGGTTGGATGGTACCAACTAAATCAAGTGCTAACTTTCATTTATTATTGAATTAACCGATCAACTTGCTATCGGACATTTTTTTTTATTCGGGAAATATTCCAAAAAATTTCGACATATTTCACTTTATCATGATTATGAAAATAAATCCTACTACTTCCGGTCCTGCGGTTTCCACACTTGAA